TGTTATAGAAGAATTTGAGTTACCAACGCAACGTAGTCAACTCCATTCGTTAGAACAGCTTCCATTGAGTCTCTGCACCTATCCTTTTTTATTCTCTTTTTTAAACCCTTGTTTTTCAAAAAATAAAGATTTGGCTCAGGATTGCCCATTTTTAGTTCCAGGGTTTCTCTGAATTTGGAAGTTTTCACTTAGCAGGTTTCCATACTAAGGCTCAATCCAATCAAGTCCGTAGCGTCTACCAATTTCGCCATATCCCCCTTTTAGACTTTTAGACAAGAATCCAGTTGTAATTTTACCCAACTTTTTCATTTATCTTGGAACCATTGAGTTCATTATATAATGATTCCTATATTAAAAAATTGTGTATGCCTATTTTATTTTTTTGGCTATCCCCTCTCGTTCCACCTCTATTGTATGAATCATCTTTGTTTCAATCAGAAATGATTCTATCATTGATGTATCCACAATTCAATATAGAGAGGTATATACCACATATATATACGTCCCCCTCCCCTTTTATTTTTAGAGTGTGCTTTGGAATACTGGAAGGGTCGATATTCTTCCTTATTGTTTTTTTTGTCCTATCTTCATCCTTTTTCGAACGAAATCAGAGGAATGTCTTATTATAATTTTTATTGTTGTATCTTTATCCTTATTTTATACTTTTCTTAGGACTGGTCCGCTATAATATGAATATAATTAACCTTATTTGTTATAACTATTCTCAAATCTAAAAAAGGAATTCCAATTTTTTGGTATTTTCAATATCTTATTATTAGAAATTATTATAAAAAATTTCTTTTTTTATATTTCGAATTTATTATATTATATAATGGAATGTAAAAAATATATATTAAATATATATAGCTAAATAATGTAAATTCGAAATATAAAAAATATAAAAATAACAGCAATGTAAATGTATATCATCAATAATTATTATGTATAATAATAAAATTGAAATTAGTCATATATTTTATTTCTGTTACATTATTAGGATAGAATTCTATTTAGTCATATTATTCTATTTATTTATTAAATATATTATTAATATTTGCATATTAATTTTCTATTTTTTTATTAGTTATATTATGTTATGGATAGAATTATGAACTAGAATATATAATATATAGTTTATATTAAATAGTTTATATTAAATATATAATATATATAGTTCATACGAACTTTACAGCTAATAGCGGGGATCCGGTAGTCTCTTGAATTCCTATGCATTATTTCTGTTATGTGAGCCCGCTTAGCTCAGAGGTTAGAGCATCGCATTTGTAATGCGATGGTCATCGGTTCGAGTCCGATAGCCGGCTTTTTTCTCTATCGATTTTTCCATAATTGAGAATCTCTCCTCTCCATTTCTACAAACGTTGAGTCACTAATCTATTATGTCGTGGTAATTCTAAAAAAAAAAGTTGATTAGATCCAATTAGATTTATATTTTATATATATAATAAATCATAAAACAGAGCCTTAATCTTCTTTATATATATATATATATACAACAAAAAATCTGGATATTAACACAATATATTTCATTCTATAGAGATTTCGCTTTGCTTTGTTTATTCTTTAGTTCAGTCTTAATTTTGATTTCTTCTGTAAAATGAATGAAATTTCAATAAAATAAAAAGGAGTCTTTACTTTATGTCTCGTTACCGAGGACCTCGTTTCAAAAAAATACGCCGTCTGGGGGCTTTACCGGGATTAACTAGTAAAAGACCTAGATCCGGAAGTGATCTTAAAAACCCATTGCGTTCCGGGAAAAGATCGCAATATCGTATTCGTTTAGAAGAAAAACAGAAATTGCGTTTTCATTATGGTCTGACAGAGCGACAATTACTTAGATATGTGCATATCGCTGGAAAAGCCAAAGGGTCAACAGGCCAGGTTTTACTACAACTACTTGAGATGCGGTTGGATAATATCCTTTTTCGATTGGGTATGGCTTCGACCATTCCCGGAGCCAGGCAATTAGTTAACCATAGACATATTTTAGTTAATGGTCATATAGTGGATATACCAAGTTATCGTTGCAAACCCCGAGATATTATTACTACGAAGGATAAACAAAGATCAAAAGCTCTGATTCAAAATTATATTGCTTCATCTCCTCAGGAAGGAGTGCCAAACCATTTGACTATTGACTCATTCCAATATAAAGGCTTAGTAAATCAAATAATAGATAGTAAATGGGTCGGTTTAAAAATAAATGAGTTGTTAGTCGTAGAATATTATTCTCGTCAGACTTGAACCTAACGAACATAACAAGAAAAGGGGTTTAGACAATTCTGTCCCCTTTTCGACGAAGGAAATAGATCTAAGGGCCTTAATCCGTATTTTGTTATTCACGTATTACAAATTGATACGCAGTAGAATTTTTTTTTTCTCTTTCCACAAGATTTTTCTTTTACGTACCCATACCACAGTAATTAGGAATCATAATTTTATATCAAATAAAGCTGTTGGAATAATATAATGATATTCGTTT